AAGGTTTGTTTTCCATTAATTGCTGAAGGAGCGTATCGTATTCTCACGAGTCAATTAGATGGAACATCTAAAGATATCCTTTTTGTGGTTGTAGAATTTTTTTTTTAGAATTGGTTAGTCGCCCAGTACTACCAGTACTAATAGTAAATAGTATTTCATGAAAGAAAGAGAACAACGAATAAATAAAAGAATACTCAATATTGGCGATGCACGCATTGTTATATTAGACCCAAACAAAAGAAAGGGGATCCTTCTTGACCTAATTAAGCTTGAGAATATGAAAGGACAAAATGTAAAACCGAGTTTTGATTGATCTGGTCATGTGATACTTTTCTCTTTTCAATCACGAGATTGTGTGAATGAACCACTACTGAGTTCACCGGTCGTTTGAAAAAAAAAAAAGAATAATGGATTCGATATTTTGATACAATAAAAAAAAAAAACGATCCAAATTATTTTTCAATTTTATTCCAAAAGAAAGTTTCATTTTTGAATGAAGTTATAAAAAGAGTTCGTAATTATTACTTTATTTAATTTAGATTTAAAATATTCTAGATTTAAAATATTCTATATATATACATATATTAGTTATATACGTATATTAGTTTATTCAACTCAAGAGTTGACCAAGGAATCTGTTGATTCGAAATTGCGGGATGCGTAAATGTCCCAGATGATGAATTGATTTCTTATTTATGTTACTTTGTTTTTGTTAATATCATCTATAATACTTGATGAATCAAAAACTTTCAATTGAACTTATCCTTTCAATTGGTTGGTATTTTTGCCTATCCTCGTATCTTTCAAAAATTGAAACTTAGGAAAGTGCTTTCTAAACATATGTAGAAAAAGAACATATTTCATTTAGCCTTTTCATGCCTACTATAACTAGTTATTTCGGTTTTCTACTAGCAGCTTTGACTATAACCTCAGCTCTATTTATCGGCCTGAGCAAGATACGACTTATTTGAAATTAATTAAATGAACAATTCATACAAAAAAAGTTCTGTGATAGTTCATATATTCTATAGTTCCTTACCGTATCAATTTCCAATTTTTGGTCATTGAGATTTAGAGTTAATACGTATTACTATTTAAGCATAAATATTACCTCTCCCCTCCCCTCTCAAACAAATTGAAATGATTGAAGTTTTTCTATTTGGAATTGTCTTGGGTCTAATTCCTATTACTTTGGCTGGATTATTTGTAACTGCATATTTACAATACAGACGTGGTGATCAGTTGGAACTTTGATTAATTAACATCCCTTTTTTGATTGACCTCCTACTTTCTTTAATTCGCGGGAGGTCAAAATTAGATCGGTTTAATTTTTTCGGCGGTAATTTTCGATCTAGCGCGACTAACAAGAACACAGAATCACGCTCTGTAGGATTTGAACCTACGACATCGGGTTTTGGAGACCCACGTTCTACCGAACTGAACTAAGAGCGCTTTATTATCACAAAGAATATTTTGTAACCCCGATACGTTTTGGATATATACTATCAGAAAATTAAAGATTTTTTATGTATATCCAATTTTCTTTTAATCGATCTCCCCCGTTACTGTTCAGAAAATAAGTAATAGGTAGGGATGACAGGATTCGAACCCGTGACATTTTGTACCCAAAACAAACGCGCTACCAAGCTGCGCTACATCCCTTTCAATTGGTCTACAGTGTCATTGTAGAGAATCCCTTTTTTGTTTTCCATATTTTTATTTCTTCCATTGATATACACAAATATCTTGTCATTTCTTCTTTTTGGTCTCATATAACATATATTTATATTCAAAATAGTAACGGACTTTTATTATATATTATTTCTCTTAATATTATTATATTTTAAAGTATGAAATAAATATGAGACCCTATAAAAAAAAATGACTATTTTTCGAGAATTTCTGGCCTAAAGGGGCATATTTGTTTCTTTTAAGATTAAGAAAAATAGGATCTATTTTGTACATTTCAAATTGTACATTTCAACTTGAATTAGGGATTCCGCGTACAAATAAAAGCGGTCAGTCATTAAGTACATATACACATCTGGTTATATATGTATTATGTATTAACATTATGTATCAGAAATAATAAAGAAGGAGAAGAATTTAAAATGCGAGATCTAAAAACATATCTCTCCGTGGCACCGGTAGTAAGTACTCTATGGTTCGGATCTTTAGCAGGTTTATTGATAGAGATCAATCGTTTTTTTCCGGATGCGTTGATATTCCCCTTTTTTTAATTCTAGTTATTGATATAGTAGGAGGGGAAGAGGATTAGAGATAGAATCAAATATCTGTAACTAATCCCTTCCCTTCTTTTTTTCGAATATACGTTAGAAAAACAAAAAAGGGATTCCCCTCGGTGAAACTAGTAACTCGGGCCGAGCTCAAATTAAAATAAAATTAATAAAAAAAAATAGAGTGAAATGTGATGGTTGGGGCAACAATATCATACAAGATACTTAAATAAAAATGAAATGTTGTTCGGTAATTTAAAATTCTAAATCTAGTAATATAGTTAGAAATAATTATATTACTTACTTATTAATATATTGATTTATTGCAACGAAATCTTTCTTTTATAATTAGATTTCGAGTTACCTGTTTTTTTGTTCCTTTCTTCTTCCTCATTTCGGATCGGAAATTTAAAGAATTGAATGAATCAAAAACTAAAGGAGGCTCATGGCCAAGGGTAAAGATGTCCGAGTAACGGTGATTTTGGAATGTACCAGTTGTGTTCGAAATCGTCTTAATAAGGAATCAACGGGCATTTCCAGATATATTACTCAAAAGAATCGACATAATACGCCTAGTCGATTGGAATTGAAAAAATTCTGTCCCTGTTGTTATAAACATACGATTCACGGGGAGATAAAGAAATAGATTTAACCAGTCACTCGTGTGTCAGTCTTCTGTTCTAAGGAAGATTAAAAATGACATATTAGATATATCTAATATATATTAATTTAAATATAAACAAACCAAATCCTATTTCGATCAGATCAACCGTGATGGAGAATTAAGAAATAGGATAGGATAAGGAATAAACAAACCATGGATAAATCCAAGCGAATCTTTCTTAAATCCAAGCGATCTTTTCGTAGGCGTTTGCCTCCGATCCAATCGGGGGATCGAATTGATTATAGAAACATGAGTTTAATTAGTCGATTTATTAGCGAACAAGGAAAAATATTATCTAGACGGGTGAATCGATTGACCTTAAAACAACAACGATTAATTACTATTGCTATAAAACAAGCTCGTATTTTATCTCCGTTACCTTTTCTTAATAATGAGAAACAATTTGAAAGAAGCGAGTCAACCGCTCGAACTCCAGGTCTTAGAACCAGAAAAAAATAGGCTGACTCTTGAATTGAATCAAAAAAATTCCAATCCAAACTCAAATGCGGATTGACGCTTTTTTTTTTTCAAAAAATAGGAAATAAAGATTTGATTGTCGTGTCGTTTAAAAAAAAAAATTGGGTAAGAAGGTAAGAATAAGAAATATTTTTTATTGAACGTGTTTCTTCATTTTCATTTTGACGACGTTTTCATATTTTATCATACTAATTTCTACTCTACCTTCCCAGAGTTCATTTTACAGGGAACTCCATTTAAAACATTCCAACGGATTTCTTTCACTCTCTTTATTTTACTTTATTTTATGATCTCATTGGAAATCATATAAAGACAACTCTTATTTAATATAGCTATTTGTGCAAGTATTTTACGATTAAGAAGCAACTGTTTCTTGTACAGATTGTGTATTAATTTACTATAACTAAAGTATGCTTTATTATCTCGAATTACTGCATTTATACGAGTGATCCACAAACGACGAAAATCTCTCTTTTGTCTACTCCTATCCCGATGAGCCGAAACCAAAGCTCTTATTTTCTGTTGAGTAATAGTCCTAGTAAGTCTTGAATGAGCCCCTCGAAAAGTTGATGCAAATAAACGAATTTTTGTTCTACGTCTTCGAGCTATATACCCTCGTTTAATTCTGGTCATTGAATAAATGAAACTTTGATGAATAACTAATTGATTTCCTTTCTTTTAGTTATTCCCTTCCCGTGTCCTAGTCTATTAATAACAAAACGGATTCTTCCAATGTATAAAATAAAAATTCCAATGGCTTTTGCTACTCTAACCTTCCCGACCACGATTCATTTTTAGGCATTTCGCCTAGAAATAAAAATTGTATTGATACTAAGTATCAAAAACATAATAAATTAAATAAAAAAAAATGAATTCTAGTGGGTTCCGTCGTTTCTATGGTTATTTCTTAAACGGTGAGGTCCTCTCTATACACCGGAGCCCTTCCTTCATTTAATCAATGTTATTGTTAACTTGTACAGTTCACACTCTTTGGCTCTACCCAAAATTATTTAGTACTAGGTCTTTCACAACGAGATCTATTTATACAGTAACGGTATTTAATTATGAAGATTTGCTGAGTAGCTGACCCTGTTAGTCCGTTCTTGCAAGAATAAGGCCTAAAATTTTGACAAAAATAAAATTTCCCCTGCTTAATGAATACCATTTGCTATTAATGGGGAATCCTTTCTCATCTTATCTTAAATTTAAAATTGAGGTGATTGGATTTGCACCAACGGGAACCATACATTTGATACCCCAATCGAAGGATAGATCTTTTTTTTTTTAAGCTATTGAATATTCAATGGAGTTCGTCCATTCTATCCTACTCACTGGTACGGATCGGTGATATTGGATTAAGTGTTTTCTCCTAGTCCACGGTCTAAACGAGTCGCACATACACCCTAGTACATGTTCCTCGTCGCTGAGGACATCCTCCAAGAGCGGGGGATTTCGTGACATTTCTGATTGGCTGTCTTGTATTTCTAATAAGTTGTTTAATAGTTGGCATGTTGAATCATATAGATAATGGGCTGGTTTAGATCGATCTTAACCGGATACTTAGGAATTCTTTTTTTTTCTATATTTTGAATTTCTATATTAAGAAATTTATAAATAGAATAATAAATCCGGTAAGAAGATAAAATACTAAATCACGAATTGATATGAAATCCTTGTTCTTTTTCTTTTTTATTCAGTCGCTACAAGATCAACAATTCCATGAGCTTGGGCTTCTGTTGCTGACATAAAAACATCTCTTTCCATGTCTTCGGATACAACCCATAAGGGTTTGCCTGTCCTTTGTGCATAAACCCTTGTGATGGTTTCGCGCAGCTTCAGCAGCTCTTCCGCTTCCAGGACAAATTCTCCCGTCTGTGCCTCATAAAAAGAACTAGCAGGTTGATGGATCATTACCCTGATGATATAATATATGATATAACATAAAAAATGTTTCTTCTATCTCTCATGATGAAAGTGAAAGGTGAGTAGATAAAGAATAATCAAAATCAAAAAAGATATAATTGAACAACCGTACAGGCATCTTTTGCGCATTGCATACGGCTCTATAATGGAATTCACCTTTTTTTACCTTACTTACATCGAATAAATGATAGGGTCTATCAGACTCAGGTTGGTAAATGATCCAATAACCACCCTTCTTTTTGTAGTAGTTCAAAAATCCTATAAAAATACTATGATGGTTCCGTTGCTTTATATATTTATTTCGTCTGTTATTTAGCAATCCCAAAGTTTCTTTTTTTTTCAAATAAAAAAACAAGATTTATTTTCGTATTTTTTTATAACCTAAATATTGTTAGCCCCTTGGTGTGAAAACAAAAAAGTTTGTGACGCTGAAATAGGCCTCCCGATAGATTGACTAAAATTGAAAATGCCTTTTTATCTCATACTACTCTTTCGATACGTAATCTAAGGGTTTAAAAAACATTTCTCATATCGAATTCGAAGTGCCATGCTATTATTACTTACTATTCATATTTCATTATAGAGCGAAGGCATAGTTGTCTTTTTTCTCTCAAATCAAATAAAAAACTCATTGGCGCCGAGCGTGAGGGAATGCTAGACGTTTAGTAATTTCCCCTCCGACAAGAATAAAAGATCCCATCGAAGCGGCTAATCCCATGCATACTGTCTGTATATCTGGTCGCACAAATTGCATAGTATCATAAATAGCTACTCCGGGTATTACCCACCCGCCAGGAGAGTTTATAAACAAATACAGATCTTTGGTCTCATCCTCTATGCTGAGATATACCATAAGACCAATAAGTTGATTCGAGATTTCGTTATCAACCCCTTGGCCTAAAAAAAGCAATCTTTCTCGATAAAGTCGGTTGGTTGGGATAAAATGGTATCCCTCAGAAACCGTACATGCACCTTTTGATGCATACGGTTCAACAAAAATAATGAAAAAAGGAATCAATGTGTAGATTCTAGCTTTTTTTTCATAACAGGTTTTTTAACTTATACCATAAAATACCATATACCATAAAATACCATAAAATGGACTTTTCTTTCATTTTTTAAGAAAGATGGGTTTTGGCCTGTTTTGTTTATCTAAAAAAATTGCTAAGCTTATCTGACTAACTTTTCATTGATGTATTGTTTCATCGAGATACAATCTAAATCGCGATGTAATTTTCTTGTTCCTGACTGGGCTTCTTCAATTTTTTTAGGTTTATGCTCTACTCCGAGTAAAGATCTGCCCGATTTGGATTTGTACATATAGGACAAATGCCCCAATACCACGTCCTTTTGCTACGACTTATCTATTTTTTTTTTTTTTTTCTCAATTTATTTCATGTCTTCCCACAAATATTCAACGCACTCATCATATTATTCGATTGATTAACAGTTTGAGATCGCTTTTTATTTCTAAATATCTAAATAAATCGAAATAACTAAAATATAATATAAATATGATATTAAGTCGGAATCATAAATAGATTTCGATTTATTACCAGTTGGTTTTTTTCTAAACGGAGCCTGATACTTCATTTGATTGGTCTAACCAAGCCAACCATAAATTATTCTAATTGATAATATTAATCTGTATACCCTCCCTAAAAAATAGACCTAATTGCACTTCACGCTCCAAATTTTTGATAATTGAATTAATCTTTTTCGGGCGAAAGAGGGGATATCTCGATCGGGGAAGAGAACGGGGAAATACCGTATGCCCAATATATCTGACAAGTCGCACTATACGTCAATCCACACTGCATCCTCCTCTCCAGGACTTCGAAAGGGTACTCTTGGAACACCAATAGGCATTAAATAAAAGAAAAATTAAGTACTATATCTCACTTTGATGTGAAAGCGTAACAATGGGTTTAGTGGCCTAATACTATTGATTTTATTATCCTATTTTATCCATAGATTGACTAAGTTCATAAAAAAAAGAAAACAAAATGAATAAAGGAAAATTCTTACAAATGAGTCCTTTGAATGATGAACAAATACATTCACTCATATAAAATGGTATCAACCCCCTTACCATTGCGTATTGTTACTTATCGGGTATAGAATAGATCTGCTTCTTTTTGTTCCTACGAACAAAATAGTTTCCTTATTACTAAAAGTAATTATTAGTAAAAGCATCAAACAAATATTAATCCTTTCCCCGAGAGAATCCCCTAAAAAAGGGGGTCCAGAGCATAGCTTTTTCCAATGCAATAAAGTTACATTGTGTCTATTTTTCGTTGATAAAGGGGTATTTTCATGGGTTTGCCTTGGTATCGTGTTCATACCGTCGTATTGAATGATCCCGGTCGTTTGATTGCTGTCCATATAATGCATACAGCTCTGGTTGCTGGTTGGGCCGGTTCGATGGCTCTATACGAATTAGCCGTTTTTGATCCCTCTGATCCTGTTCTTGATCCAATGTGGAGACAGGGTATGTTCGTTATACCCTTCATGACTCGTTTAGGAATAACGAATTCGTGGGGTGGTTGGAGTATCACAGGGGGGACTGTAAGTAATCCGGGTATTTGGAGTTACGAAGGTGTGGCCGGGGCACATATTGTGTTTTCTGGCTTATGTTTTTTGGCAGCTATCTGGCATTGGGTGTATTGGGATCTAGCAATATTTACTGATGAACGTACAGGAAAACCCTCTTTGGATTTGCCTAAGATCTTTGGAATTCATTTATTTCTCTCAGGAGTGGCTTGCTTTGGTTTTGGTGCATTTCATGTAACAGGATTGTATGGTCCTGGAATATGGGTGTCCGATCCTTATGGACTAACCGGAAGGGTACAGGCCGTAAATCCAGCATGGGGTGTGGAGGGTTTTGATCCTTTTGTTCCGGGAGGAATAGCTTCTCATCATATTGCAGCAGGGACCTTAGGCATATTGGCAGGTCTATTTCATCTTAGTGTTCGTCCACCCCAACGGCTATACAAAGGATTACGTATGGGAAATATTGAAACCGTCCTTTCCAGTAGTATTGCTGCTGTCTTTTTTGCAGCTTTTGTAGTTGCTGGAACTATGTGGTATGGTTCAGCAACTACCCCGATTGAATTGTTTGGTCCCACGCGCTATCAATGGGATCAAGGATACTTCCAACAAGAAATATATAGAAGAATTGGTGCTGGCTTAGCCGAAAATCAAAGTTTATCCGAAGCTTGGTCGAAAATTCCTGAAAAACTGGCTTTTTATGATTACATCGGCAATAATCCGGCAAAAGGGGGATTATTCAGAGCGGGCTCAATGGACAGCGGGGATGGAATAGCTGTTGGGTGGTTAGGACATCCTATCTTTAGAGATAAAGAGGGGCATGAACTTTTTGTACGTCGTATGCCGACGTTTTTTGAAACATTTCCAGTTGTTTTGGTCGATGGGGACGGAATTGTTAGGGCCGATGTTCCTTTTAGAAGGGCAGAATCAAAATATAGTGTCGAACAAGTAGGTGTAACTGTTGAGTTCTATGGTGGCGAACTGAATGGAGTCAGTTATAGCGACCCTGCTACTGTGAAAAAATATGCTAGACGTGCTCAATTGGGTGAAATTTTTGAATTAGACCGTGCCACTTTGAAATCTGATGGTGTTTTTCGTAGCAGTCCAAGGGGTTGGTTTACCTTTGGGCATGCTTCGTTTGCTTTGCTCTTCTTCTTCGGACACATTTGGCATGGTGCTAGAACCTTGTTTAGAGATGTTTTTGCTGGTATTGATCCGGATTTAGATGCTCAAGTGGAATTTGGGGCATTCCAAAAACTTGGAGATCCAACTACAAGAAGACAGGCAGTTTGATACATATTGCTTTGTTACTTTTAGTTTTTATTTTATTTGACTGACTATAAAGTTGGGGTACCGGATAAATCTTGATTTGCCATTTGACGCGCTGCCCTTTCTTTGATTTTTGGTCTTTCTTTATCCGGGAGACGGTCCAAACTAAACAGATATGGAAGCTATAATTGTAAACCACGATCGAATCTATGGAAGCATTGGTTTATACATTCCTTTTAGTCTCAACTCTAGGAATAATTTTTTTCGCTATCTTTTTTCGCGAACCGCCTAAAGTTCCAACCAAAAAGTAAAATGGGGAAATGATTTTTCATTATCTCAATTGAAAGTAACGATCCTCCCAATAATGGGAGGATCGTTACTTCGACTAGTCCCCGTGTTCCTCGAACGGATCTCTTAGTTGTTGAGAGGGTTGCCCAAACGCAGTATATAAGGCGTACCCAGTAAAACTTACAAGTAAACCAGATAAAAAGATGGCAACTAGGGTTGCTGTTTCCATTATTATATAGTTTTAAGACATTATGTAGTTTTAAGACCACAATGGATCTATGATAAGATCATTTATTTACAACGGAATGGTATACAAAGTCAACAGACCTTAATGCATATAAAATATTATGGCTACACAAACCGTTGAGGGTAGTTCTAGATCTGGCCGCCCAAAACGAACTCGTGCCGGGGGTTTATTGAAACCATTGAATTCGGAATATGGTAAGGTAGCTCCTGGTTGGGGAACTACTCCTTTGATGGGTCTCGCAATGGCTCTATTTGCAGTATTTCTATCTATTATTTTGGAGATTTATAATTCGTCCATTTTACTGGATGGAATTTCAATGAATTAGATTTACAAGAACCATTAACTAGCTTTTTCAATACAAAGTGAAACATTGCATTTAGTTTTCTGATTTTTATCCCATTCTATTTTGGTAGTTCGACCGTGGAATTTCTTTTTTTCTGTATTTCCGGAATATGAGTGTGTGACTTGGTATAATTGATCCTATGGCTAGTACAGAGAATAGATCTGTCATCTTGATAGAGATGGTTTTACTTCGTCGGATATTCATTTTAGTATCTGGAGCACGGAATATATGAAATAGATTACTATTAGAACTATGATTCATACTTAATAGTCAGACCCCGCGGCCGGACTTCAAAATTTTTTTAAAGAGTTAGAAGTTATAAATAGAATTTTTTTTATTTCAAACTTCCTTTTAGGCTTATTTTGATCAAAGGACAAAGATTTCTTTTGATTTTTCGTCATTAGATCTAGTCATTGAATAAGTGATGATCCAATGGTTCTTACTCAGGGAATTTTGGGACTTAGTTTGAGAAGGTTTTATTGAATCATCGTGGTTCTAGTATGAATCTGTGGTTTTAATCGATTCATAGGGTCTTAACAAGAGAATTCCTATCAATAAAATCAATAAAAAAACAGCAGTAAAGCCACATTACACATAAATTAAATAACAACAAAGAAGATAGGTAAATAGAAGATTCAAGAGGCCTATAACGAGCAATATAGAGATGAATGAGCCGACTTGATTTTTTGGCATTATAACCACAAAGAATAGTTTTTAGGTTTTTTATTCTTTACATATCTTAAGAAAAAACGGAATCGTGGAATTAATAAATTTAAAACTTTCTATTCCACACATTCATTCGAACTATAGTATTGGGGTGTTTCTGTTTGAGCCGTACGAGATGAAATTTTCATATACGGTTCTCGGGGGGGGTCTTCTTGGTTTACCTATCTCAATAAAATCTATGATTGGTTCGAAGAACGTCTTGAGATTCAGGCAATTGCAGATGATATAACTAGTAAATATGTTCCTCCTCACGTCAACATATTTTATTGTCTAGGAGGAATTACGCTTACTTGTTTTTTAGTACAAGTAGCTACGGGGTTTGCTATGACTTTTTATTATCGTCCGACCGTTACAGAAGCTTTTGCTTCTGTTCAATATATAATGACTGAAGCGAACTTTGGTTGGTTAATCCGATCAATTCATCGATGGTCGGCAAGTATGATGGTCCTAATGATGATTCTACACGTATTTCGTGTATATCTCACTGGTGGTTTTAAAAAACCCCGTGAATTGACGTGGGTTACAGGTGTGGTTCTGGGTGTATTGACCGCATCTTTTGGTGTAACTGGTTATTCCTTACCTTGGGACCAAATTGGTTATTGGGCAGTAAAAATTGTAACGGGCGTACCTGATGCTATTCCTGTAATAGGATCGCCCCTGGTAGAGTTATTACGCGGAAGTGCTAGTGTGGGACAATCCACCTTGACCCGTTTTTATAGTTTACACACTTTTGTATTACCTCTTCTTACTGCCGTATTTATGTTAATGCACTTCCCAATGATACGTAAACAAGGTATTTCGGGCCCTTTATAAGGAAGACTCTATACCATTAATATTTTGAATCAATCACTTATCACTTGGGGTAGGAACAATAGTATTTCATTGCTACAAATATGGATTATTGAAAAAAAATAAGACATGTATTTAGATATTTCTCTTCAACTCTACAAATAAAATATATATATTATATACTTTTATATATTTTTGTATATATTTTTGACACTTGTAGTTGAAGCGAATTCTCCAAAGATAAAATGGATTATGGGAGTGTGTGACTTGAACTATTGATCGGGCCGTGCAGATATATGCCCTTATCTGCCACATTTGAATTTACAACAAAAATGTGTCTTTGTTCCAACCATCGCGTAAGCCCCATACAGAGGATAGGCTGGTTCGTTTGAAGAGAATCCTTTCTATGATCAGATCCGGTCGTGTCGTATATGATATGAACTGGCTCCGTAAGATCCAGTAGAAGAAGTGATTGGCATAATCCAGATTATGCTTTATCTATTGCCCTTACTAAATAGTATAGAAATGTATTCATTTCCTCTGCATTGACTCGATTTATGTATGATACTATCGGAGTGAAACAGGGGATCTAAAGAAGAACAGAGGCTCGACTATATTAGTAACAAGTAAATCCTTTGTATGTAAAAAGCCTCGATAGGGGGGTAAAGGCTAATTGCAAGGTCTGAGACGACCCATAAAGCACTTGATTATAATCAACGTTGTAAGCCTACTTGGGTATTGAGCATTTATCTGTAAGAGCCGAATTCCGTACAATGAGTAGTTGTTGCACTTGCGAAAAAGGGAATCCGGTGGATTTTTTCTTACAGAGAATCATTCATATATGTGTGGATAACATATCCATTTATATGGATCCATTTGGTTCCGTTGATTCATGCTCGAGCTGGATGATGAAAAATTATCATGTCCAGTTCTTTCGGGGGATGGATATAGAATAATTCACCTATCCTAATAACAAAAAAACCTGAC